AGCACCGCCCTGTCAAGGCGGAAGCTGCGGGTTCGAGCCCCGCCAGTCCCGGCGGATCCAATAAATGTATAAATTCATTTTTCCCTTTCTATGAACTAGTAAAGGGTGTCGGGGGACATACTCTCATTTCCAAAGCAAAGGGGAGTCCTTCTTTTTTCTTTCTTTACTATTTTTTTGACTATTTTTCCGTTTCGCTTTTATTGTTTCTTTAGGTTTGTAACTAGGTGATTAATCGAAGTGGAGGGGCAATTTGACGATCCTTCAGCAGATGATTGTCCAAGGAAGATGCAAGGTAGGTTATAGAAAAAAATAAAGAAACCAATGCTAAATAACGAAATTTTCGATTGATTGGGTTAGGAATCCAAATTTTGATTCGGTATGGATAAAAGAACTTCCTATGTTATACTAATCAAGTCTCAACGACGAATTGATTTGATAGATCAGATATTGTTATTCATGATATTTATCCCATTCAATATCATCGAGTGGCAGACGAAAGATTTATCATATTTAGGGGATTAAATCCCGAGTTATTGCGAAGTAAAAAAACTAATGAGATTATGGAAGTAAATATTCTTGCATTTATTGCTACTGCACTATTCATTCTAGTTCCTACCGCCTTTCTACTTATCATTTACGTAAAAACAGTCAGTCAAAATGATTAATTCAATTGGATTTTCAAATAAATGTGAATCAAACTTTTCCTCTGAGTTCTGATCAAAAATTGATGAAGTCCAATGAAAAGGATTCGAATTTCACGCCTTCACTTAAATAAAATGAGCGGACTAGAATCGGAAGTATTCTAAGAGATAGATGGGATAGTAAGAAAGAAATAGATGAATCCTTCTATCATCCCATCTATCTCTTAGCCTATAAACTTAGTCTCTAAAGTTGTAATCTAGAATAAAGATAAAGGTTTAAGTTTCGATAGATCAATCTACAATATTCTCTTCATAGACGTAATTCCATATATTGCATGGAATTGATAGAACACCCAATTTGCTACATCTATTTGTTCCGATCAATCGGAACAAATTCTTATCTTAGGATTTGAATTCCTTTCAATAAGGAAGAGGAAACCTCACTTATTTTTAACGCCCAAACCATAAAGCATAAATCGTCTTTCGCAAATTACGCTAAATGCCCAATAGGTGTATATGTGTAGATTCGTCCGAGGCAAGATCTTATTATTGAATAGTCTCTTGTTTAGACAACCACTATCTCTATATCATTTCTCATAGAAAGTGCGTATACACTTACCAAAACGAGTTCTTCTTTGAACAGTAAAGAGGGAAAGAAATAAAAAAAGGTCCGGTTTTCCTCACTATTCACCTATATTGATAAAGATAGTAAGAACCCATTCCATTGATTGAAATAGAAAATTTCTTCCAACCATCTGAATCCCTTTCTTTTCGAAATATAAAGATGGGAATCGCTGAAATATCTCTTTTATTGAAAAGAGTATGATTCATCTCATTCATATCATAGATTACTCCATTGGATTCCAATGAGATTCGAAATTCAGAGATTTTTTTAATAATTCAAAACGCGTTGCAGAACGATCTATAAAAGAATTGCTACGGTTTGATTCTTCAACTCAGTTAGTAGTCCTTCTAGAGTCCACTTCTTCCCCACACTACGAGTGAAAGGGAAAATGTAAAGACTACCATTAAAGCAGCCCAAGCGAGACTTACTATATCCATGTGAATTATGTCCCCTATCTCTATCTCTATAAAAAAGAAGGAATTATTCCATTATTCCTCATTTATAATATAATAATGGAACCAACGGTGCATAGTCAAAAAGGGATTCTGACCGAACACTATTGAGAAAGCAATCCAAAAAATCGATTATGATTTAGAATTGTGAAAGATTAAACACAAGTAAAATAAAATACGCAGTAACATCCCAAGGGGGGATGAGAACATGTAGGAATAAAAAGAAGAAGATCCATTTTTTTTTGTTGACCTTCGTAATTCAACACAGAAGGGGGAGAGATCACTAAAAAGGGGAAATCACTATCTAATACAGACCAGACCACTATTTCTCCATTTGATCTAATCCGTACCCTCTTTCCCGATTACCCAGGGGGATCAGCTAGGGCTTGCTGAAAAGAGAGTCTTTCTTTTTGCCCTTTTTCAAAATTCTAAAAAAAAAAAAAAGAAAAAATCCATCCAATCTAATACAGATTGTATACCTGAACACTCAGAGATTCTTCTGAGTCCGCAGTATAGAAAGCAACCTCTGGTCCTTTCCAAAACTATTCATTGAATTTCCTATCAGGCTCTACAATCTAAGTCAAGATCCAGCCATTAGGCACCCCCTTAGTACTTAGTATGTATTCCCTTAGTATTTACTATACTATATAGTTTTATATATAGATAGTTATATATATAGTTAGTATTATACTAGTTAGTATTTAGTATATAAAATAGAAATAGAAGGGAATCTGAAGTCCTAATAGCCCTTCTACCGTGGATTCAAGTATTTCCTTGAATCC